GCTAACGTAGCTTAATTCAAAGCGCAACACTGAAGATGTTGAGATGGGCCCTAAAAAGCCCCGCAAGCACAAAAGCTTGGTCCTAGCTTTATTATCAACTCTAGCTAAACTTACACATGCAAGTATCCGCAACCCCGTGAGAATGCCCTAACATTTTTCTACCAGAAAACAAGGAGCGGGTATCAGGCACACTTTAAAAAGTAGCCCAAGACACCTTGCCTAGCCACACCCCCAAGGGACCACAGCAGTGATAAATATTAAGCAATAAGTGAAAACTTGACTTAGTTAGAGCCAAGAGAGCCGGTAAATCTCGTGCCAGCCACCGCGGTTATACGAAAGGCTCAAGTTGCTAAGCCTCGGCGTAAAGTGTGGTTAAGGAAATTTTTAACTAAAGTCGAATGCCTGTAAAAGCAGTGACACGCTAACTAAGGTAAGAAGCCCCCCACGAAAGTAACTTTATTAAACCCTGAACCCACGTAAGCTATGACTACAAACTGGGATTAGATACCCCACTATGCTTAGCCGTAAACATTGATAAAACGTTACACACTTTTATCCGCCTGGGAACTACGAGCATAAGCTTAAAACCCAAAGGACTTGGCGGTTCTTTAGATCCCCCTAGAGGAGCCTGTCCTATAACCGATAATCCCCGTTTAACCTCACCCTCCCTTGTTAATCCCGCCTATATACCGCCGTCGCAAGCTTGCCCTGTGAAGGATAACTAGCGAGCAAGATCAATAAAATTCAAAACGTCAGGTCGAGGTGTAGCTTATGAGAGGGGAAGAGATAGGCTACATTCGCTAAGCTAGCGAATACGAACGATGTAATGAAAACGTACATACTAAAGGAGGATTTAGCAGTAAGTAGCTAAAGCAGAGAGTTCTACTGAAGCAGGCTCTAAAGTACGCACACACCGCCCGTCACTCTCCCCGAGCATTCCTATATACATTTCTAATAAGACTATAAGCAAAGGTGAGACAAGTCGTAACATGGTAAGTGTACCGGAAGGTGTACTTGAACAAAAACCAGAGTATAGCTAAATTTAGAATAGCATTTCCCTTACACTGAAATATTATCCGTGCAAGTCGGATTACCCTGAAGCCAACTAGCTAGCCCAATAAACAAAAACAACAACCAAATATTAATACCCCCAAATACACATCAAACCATTCAAAATTAAAACATTTTTCCTCCTTAGTATAGGCGACAGAAAAGGATAAACCGGAGCAATAGAGAAAGTACCGCAAGGGAATGCTGAAAGAGAAATGAAACAACCCAGTCAAGCCTAAAAAAGCAAAGATAAATCCTTGTACCTTTTGCATCATGATTTAGCTAGAACCATCCAAGCAAAGAGAACTTTAGTTTGGACCCCCGAAACTACGTGAGCTACTCCAAGACAGCCTAATTTATAGGGCAAACCCATCTCTGTGGCAAAAGAGCGGGAAGAGCTTCGAGTAGGGGTGACAGACCTATCGAACCTAGTTATAGCTGGTTGCCTGAGAAATGAATAGCAGTTCAGCCTCCTAACTTCTACCTTCAACAAATTATATATAGAGATTTCATGAAATTAGGAGAGTTAGTCAAAGGGGGTACAGCCCCTTTGAAACAAGAAACAACTTTACCAGGAGGGTATGGATCACAGTTATTAAGGCATAGTGTCTTGGTGGGCCTAAAAGCAGCCACCCAATAGAAAGCGTTAAAGCTCGAGCACTAACCCTACCCACATATTCAGATAATATATTCCCAACCCCCTAATATTACCAGGCTACCTCATGCATACATGAGAGTATTAATGCTAATATGAGTAATAAGAGGGGTACGCCCCTCTCCTTGCACACATGTACATCGGAACGAACCCCCACCGAAATTTAACGGCCCCTAAAAAAGAGGGTAATGGATGTAAAAGCAGGGAACCAGAAAACCATCCAAAAATTAACCGTTGACCCCACACTGGTGTGCCCTTAAGGAAAGACTAAAAGAAAGAGAGGGAACTCGGCAAACACAAGCCTCGCCTGTTTACCAAAAACATCGCCTCTTGCTAATCCAAGTATAAGAGGTCTAGCCTGCCCTGTGACTTAAATGTTTAACGGCCGCGGTATCCTAACCGTGCGAAGGTAGCGCAATCACTTGTTTCTTAAATGGAGACCTGTATGAATGGCATAACGAGGGCTTAACTGTCCCCTTTTTCCGGTCAATGAAATTGATCTCCCCGTGCAGAAGCGGGGATACAACCATAAGACGAGAAGACCCTGTGGAGCTTTAGGCATCAAGACATATCATGCTTACTAACCCTTAACTTAATAAGGCCTCAAATGAATTCATGTCGGTATGCCTTCGGTTGGGGCGACCAAGGGGAATAAAAAACCCCCATGTGGAATGAGAGCACCAAACCCTCCTATAACCAAGAAATTACAATTCTAAGAAACAAAATATTTGACCTAAAGATCCGGCAAAGCCGATCAACGAACCAAGTTACCCCAGGGATAACAGCGCAATCCCCTTTTAGAGTCCCTATCGACAAGGGGGTTTACGACCTCGATGTTGGATCAGGACATCCTAATGGTGCAGCCGCTATTAATGGTTCGTTTGTTCAACGATTAAAGTCCTACGTGATCTGAGTTCAGACCGGAGTAATCCAGGTCGGTTTCTATCTATGCTATATTCTTTTTTAGTACGAAAGGACCAAAAAGGAGAGGTCCATACTCTAAGTACACCTCACCCCTTCCTAATGAAAACAACTAAAATAGGTAAAAGGGAATACCTCTTATAGCCAAAAATAATGGCATGTTAGTGTGGCAGGGCCCGGCTACATACAAACCCCAGGCTCTTACACTGAAGGTTAAAAACCCTTATTCTAACTTTGACATCCTCCTTTTTTACCTACATTATTAATCCCTTAGCCTTCATTGTACCCGTACTACTAGCCGTAGCTTTCCTAACCCTAATTGAACGAAAAGTATTAGGATATATACAACTACGAAAAGGACCAAACATTGTGGGTCCCTATGGACTTCTTCAACCAATTGCAGATGGGGTTAAACTATTTATTAAAGAACCAATTAAACCTTCAACTTCCTCCCCCATTCTATTTCTCCTATCCCCAATACTTGCATTAACCCTAGCATTAACTCTATGGGCCCCTATACCCCTCCCCTACCCTGTTGTTAACCTAAACCTCGGCATCCTATTTATTTTAGCTCTATCAAGCCTAACAGTTTACTCAATTTTAGGTTCAGGCTGAGCATCCAATTCAAAATATGCCTTATTTGGAGCCCTACGAGCCGTCGCCCAAACCATTTCATATGAAGTTAGCCTAGGACTTATCCTACTAAATATTATTATCTTTTCAGGCAACTTCACCCTTCAAACCTTTAACATTACCCAAGAAACAATCTGACTAATTATTCCCGCATGACCACTAGCTGCAATATGGTACATCTCTACCCTTGCAGAAACAAACCGAGCTCCTTTTGACCTTACCGAGGGTGAATCAGAATTAGTGTCAGGCTTTAATGTTGAATATGCAGGTGGACCCTTTGCCCTATTTTTCCTAGCCGAATATGCAAACATTTTCTTAATAAATACACTTTCCACTATTCTATTCCTAGGAGCCTCTCATATTCCTACACTACCGGAACTCACCTCTGTTAACTTAATAGTAAAAACAGCCCTCCTTTCTATACTATTCTTATGAGTCCGAGCTTCCTACCCACGCTTCCGATATGATCAACTAATGCATCTCATTTGAAAAAACTTTCTCCCATTAACCCTAGCCTTAGTAATCTGACACCTAGCCCTCCCTATTACATTTGCAGGACTTCCCCCTCAAATTTAACACAAATACACCAAATAAACAACAACAATTTTATAAAATCAGCATCCAAACAACAGAATCTAACTCCTACCTCTGGCCCCCAAAGCCAGAATTCTAAATTAAACTATTCTTTGCAATAGTCCTTAATACGTAAATGTACTGCCCCACAAGTACATATTACATATATGTATGGATTCAAGGACATATATGTATTATCACCATTAATATATATGTATACATACAAGTAATACATAATACTAAGGTATTACATGAACCATAACTTATACAATAGTACAAATTTGCTTAAAAATTAACTTAGATTTAAGACCTAACATTCAATTGAGTCTCCAATGTTATACCAAGTAAATTACATCCCGCCGAACTCAGAAATTTTGCGCAGTAAGAACCGACCATCCAGCTCATAACTTAATGCCCACGTTTATTGAAGGTGAGGGACAAAAATTGTGGGGGTTTCACTTAGTGAATTATTCCTGGCATTTGGTTCCTACTTCAGGGCCATTCATTTATATATTCCTCACTCTTTCCTTGACGCTTGCATAAGTTATTGGTGGAGTACATACGACTCGTTACCCCCCATGCCTAGCATTCACTCCACAGCGCATGGTTATTTTTTCTTTTTCTCCTTTCATTTAACATTTCAGAGCGCATGCAGTAATAGAATATTAAGGTAGAACATTTTTCTTGCAACGAAGTAATATGTATGAATGGTGAAAAGACATTACTTAAGGTTTGCATATTTGGATATCAAGAGCATAATACTATACATATATCTGTACCTTCCACCCTAAAATATCTAGGATCGCCCCCTCTTTTAATTTTTAGGTTTACCCCCCTACCCCCCTAAACTCCTAAGATAATTACAATTTATATAAATCCATATTTAATACAAAAATCTTAAGCAGGGGTTAAATATCACTTATAAGTATTATTATAATAGTATTAATAATATACAATAAATCAATATAATACAACTTAAAAATTACACTAATAACTTCAGACTAAACCTCAAATAGATATAACTTAATTCGACTTTCTTGCGCCAAACTTAAACGTATAAACATCTGCTACATGACATTTCTTTAATACAGAGACCAGCACTAAACATTCTCTAAATAAAGCCTACCCCCATCAAATCACATAAACAATATCACCTCCGTTAGTATGGCAGAGCCAGGTTACATGCACAAGACCTAAGCCCTTATAACAGAGGTTCAAATCCTCTTCCTAACTATACTAAATTACCTTTACTTCTTAATTATAAAATATTACAACAAACTTAAACCTAAAATTTACCCCTCCACTACCATTATAAACAATAAAAAATAATTTTAGATATTTAAAACAATAATATAATAAATAATTATATAAAATATGGATTCGTGCCTGAAATTTAAGGACCACTTTGATAGAGTGAATTATGGGGGTTAGAATCCCCCCGACTCCTTAGAAAGAAGGGATTCGAATCCTACCTAAAGAGATCAAAACTCTTCGTGCTTCCACTACACTACTTCCTAGTAATATAAGCTAACTTGTTTTAAACTTCCGGGCCCATACCCCAGACATGTGGGTTAAAATCCCACTATTACTAATGAGTCCATACACCCTACTCATCCTATTATTCAGTTTAAGCCTTGGCACTATTATTACCATAACAAGCTCACACTGACTACTCGCCTGGATGGGGCTTGAAATCAATACCCTTGCTATTATTCCATTAATAGCACAAAACCATCACCCCCGAGCAGTAGAAGCAACTACCAAATATTTCCTCACCCAGGCAACTGCCGCCGCCATACTACTTTTTGCCAGCATTACCAATGCCTGAATCACAGGCCAATGAGAGATTGAACAAATAAAACATCCACTTACTACTACTATTATTACACTTGCCCTTGCCCTTAAAATTGGACTTGCACCAACTCATGCCTGATTACCAGAAGTACTACAAGGATTAAACTTCACCACTGGATTAATCCTTTCTACTTGGCAAAAAATTGCCCCCTTTATTTTGCTTATACAAATTCACTCCACAAACCCAACCCTAATAATTTTATTAGGCTTGACCTCAACACTAGTAGGGGGCTGAGGAGGGTTAAATCAAACTCAACTACGAAAAATCCTAGCTTATTCTTCAATTGCCCATCTAGGATGAATAATTCTTGTTATACAATTCTTACCCTCACTAGCCTTCATAAATCTAATAATCTATTTTATTATAACATTTTCAACCTTTCTTGTATTTAAATTAAACAAAGCAATAAACATCAATATACTAGCCTCATCTTGGGCTAAAACTCCTGTACTAACAGCCCTCACACCTCTAGTTCTCCTCTCACTCGGGGGACTCCCCCCTCTCACTGGTTTTATACCAAAATGACTTATTTTACAAGAACTATCCAAACAAGAACTTGCAATAGTAGCAACTATTGCTGCCCTCACCGCATTACTAAGCCTATATTTTTATCTCCGACTAACTTATGCAATAACCCTAACTATGTCCCCAAACAATACAACTAGCCTCACATACTGACGTCTGTACTCCACCCAGCATACCCTCCCAATCGCTATCTCAGTCGTAGCTACCCTACTTCTTTTACCAATTACACCTGCCATAATTGCTATCACAACCCATTAAGGGACTTAGGATAACACAAGTCCAAGGGCCTTCAAAGCCTTAAGCGAGGGTGAAAAACCCTCAGACCCTGATTAAAACTTGCAGGACACTAACCTACATTTTCTGCATGCAAAACAGACGCTTTAATTAAGCTAAAGCTTTTCTAGATGGGTAGGCCTCGATCCTACAAACTTTTAGTTAACAGCTAAACGCCCAAACCAGCGAGCATCCACCTAACCTTCCCCCGCCTTTTAAAAAAGGAAGGCGGGGGAAGCCCCGGCAGACGTTAATCTGCTCCTTAAGATTTGCAATCCTACATGTCAAACACCTCGAGGCTTGATAAGAAGAGGGCTTAAACCTCTGTCTATGGGGCTACAACCCACCACTTACTCAGCCATCTTACCTGTGGCAATCACACGCTGATTTTTTTCGACTAACCATAAAGACATTGGCACCCTTTACCTAGTATTCGGGGCATGAGCTGGTATGGTAGGAACGGCCCTAAGCTTGCTTATTCGAGCTGAATTAAACCAACCGGGCGCCCTACTTGGAAATGACCAAACCTATAATGTGGTCGTAACAGCACATGCTTTCGTTATAATTTTCTTTATAGTAATACCAATTATAATTGGAGGATTTGGAAACTGACTTGTTCCTATGATAATTGGAGCCCCAGATATAGCATTTCCCCGAATGAATAATATAAGCTTTTGACTCCTACCCCCATCCTTCTTACTACTATTAGCCTCTTCCGGAGTTGAAGCTGGTGCTGGAACCGGATGAACAGTTTATCCACCCCTTGCTGGTAATTTAGCCCATGCTGGAGCATCCGTCGATTTAACTATCTTCTCCCTTCATTTAGCAGGTGTCTCCTCAATTCTTGGAGCTATTAATTTCATTACAACTATTATTAATATGAAACCTCCAGGTATTTCCCAATTCCAAACACCTTTATTCGTATGGTCTGTATTAATTACAGCCATTCTTCTCCTTTTATCCCTACCAGTTCTTGCTGCTGGAATTACTATGCTTTTAACAGATCGAAATCTTAATACAACCTTCTTTGACCCTGCTGGAGGGGGAGACCCAATTCTTTACCAACACCTATTTTGATTCTTTGGACATCCTGAAGTATATATCCTTATTCTTCCAGGGTTTGGTATCATTTCTCACGTTGTTGCTTTTTATTCTGGTAAGAAAGAACCATTTGGATATATAGGCATGGTATGAGCAATAATAGCCATCGGCCTGCTCGGATTTATTGTTTGAGCCCACCATATGTTTACAGTAGGAATAGATGTAGACACACGAGCCTATTTTACGTCTGCAACAATAATTATCGCTGTCCCCACTGGTGTAAAAGTATTTAGCTGACTTGCAACTTTATGTGGGGGATCAATTAAATGAGAAGCCCCCTTCCTATGAGCTTTAGGTTTCATTTTCCTATTTACAATTGGAGGACTAACAGGTATTATTCTAGCTAATTCGTCTTTAGATATTATGCTCCATGACACATACTATGTAGTAGCCCACTTCCATTATGTACTTTCTATGGGTGCCGTATTTGCTATTATAGCCGGTTTCGTGCACTGATTCCCTCTATTTACAGGATACACACTTCATAACATGTGGACTAAAGTACACTTTATAGTTATGTTCTTAGGTGTGAATCTAACATTCTTCCCACAACATTTCCTCGGGCTAGCTGGAATGCCCCGACGATACTCAGACTACCCAGATGCTTACTCCCTATGAAACACAGTTTCCTCTTTAGGATCTTTAATTTCACTTATTGCAGTAGTTGCCTTAATTTTCATTGTTTGAGAAGCATTTTCATCTAAACGTAAAGTTCCAATAATATACTTAACTACAACTAATCTAGAGTGACTTCATGGATGTCCTCCCCCTTATCACACATTTGAAGAACCTGCTTTTGTTTTAACTTACCCAAACTAACGAGAAAAGGAGGAGTTGAACCCCCATAAATTGGTTTCAAGCCAACCGCATAACCGCTCTGCCACTTTCTTTATGAGACATTAGTAAAATTAGATATTACGCCACCTTGTCGAGGCGGAATTGTAGGTTCAACCCCTACATGTTTTATTTATAGAATGGCACAATACGCACAACAAGGCTTTCAAGATGCATCCTCACCCATTATAGAGGATCTTATCTACCTTCATGATTATTCTTTATTCATCATCATTATTATCAGCTTTTTTGTACTTTATATTATAACCGTTCTGATTATTACTAAGCTTTATTACCTAACGCTCTCAGATTCTCAGACCTTAGAAACCATTTGAACTACTGCACCTACAGCTGTACTCTCATATATAGCCGTTCCCTGCCTTCAACTTCTTTATACATCAGATGAAATGTATGGCCACTACATAACAATAAAAACTACAGGTTATCAGTGATACTGAGCCTATGAGTACCCGGATTATGGAAATGCAACCTTTGAATCCTATATTCAACATTCACAATATCCACTCGAAACTTATTATCGAATACTAGAAACAGACCGACGAGCAGTAATTCCAATACTTGTCCCCATTCGAAATGTAGTCACCGCCTATGATGTTATTCACTCATGAGCACTCCCTGTTATGGGCGTAAAAGTAGATGCAGTACCAGGACGGCTAAATCAAGTATACATGATAGCAACCATGCCCGGAGTGTACTACGGACAATGTTCAGAAATCTGCGGAGCAAATCACTCTCAAATACCTATTATAGTAGAAGCAGTATCATTCCCAGACTTCGAAAATTGAATAGAACAACTTCAGTCCCAACAGTCTCTGAGAAGCTAAACATGGACGTAGCATTAGCCTTTTAAGCTAAAAAATGGTGGCTTCCTACCACCCTTAGTGATTATATATTCTAAACTAACCCATGCCTCAACTAGACACAGACATCTGATTTATGATACTTATCCACTCTTGATTTGCCCTTCTCCTTCTTATAGTACCAAAGGTGTTAGCTCACTCCTTTATCAAAGTTGCACTTTGTGAAAAAACCCAGAAGACAGAAAAAAATAAGTGAAACTGACCATGATACTAACCCTGTTTGACCAATTTGCACCTACAATAATTCTGCTAATTCCAAATAGTTTATTAGCTATTATCTTCCCATGAGTATTATTCCCCACTCAAACAAAAAAATGAGTATCTAATCGTTTAATTACAATCCAAAAATCATATATTGTTAACCTTTTACGAGAACTATTTTTACCTATTAATACTAAAGGTCATAAATGGGCTCTTATATTTATTTCCTTAGCAGCATACCTAACCTTCTTAAACCTCTTAGGCCTTTTACCATATACTTTCACTCCCACTTCACAACTGTCCCATAACTTAGGTTTTGCATTCCCCTTTTGACTAATAACAGTGATTATTGGTTTCCAAGAAAAACCAACCGAGTCTTTTGCCCATCTTCTTCCAATAGGAACCCCTAATCCTCTTATTCCTATTTTAATTGTTATCGAGACAATTAGCCTATTCATTCGCCCATTAGCACTTGCAGTGCGATTAACAGCAAATATTACTGCCGGCCATCTTCTTATTCAACTAGTAGCAAAAGGCACATTTACTATAATATTAATAATACCACCAGTAGCAATTTTAACCACAACACTGCTATTTCTTCTAACCCTATTAGAAATCGCTGTAGCAATAATTCAGGCTTATGTATTTATTCTTCTACTTAGTCTTTATCTACAGGAAAACGTCTAATGGCCCACCAAGCACATGCATATCATATAGTAGACCCCAGCCCATGACCTCTAACAGGCGCAGTAGGTGCCTTATTGATAACATTAGGCCTCGCAGTCTGATTTCATTATAATTCTATAACGCTATTAACCCTAGGATTAATTATACTAATCCTCACAATATACCAATGATGACGGGATATTGTCCGAGAAGGTACTTTCCAAGGACATCACACACCACCAGTCCAAAAAGGACTTCGATATGGAATAATTCTATTTATTACTTCTGAAGTCTTCTTTTTCTTAGGTTTCTTCTGAGCCTTCTACCACTCTAGTTTAGCCCCAACTCCTGAATTAGGAGGGTACTGACCACCCGCAGGCATTACCGCTCTCGGCCCATTAGGAGTCCCAATATTAAATACCGCAATTCTTCTTGCCTCAGGGGTAACAGTAACCTGAGCCCATCATAGTATCATAAAAGGGGACCGAAAAGAAGCCATTCAATCCTTAATTATTACGATTTCCCTAGGACTATACTTCACATTCCTTCAAGCTATAGAATATTATGAAGCACCCTTTACAATTGCAGACGGAGTATATGGGTCATCATTCTTCGTGGCTACCGGCTTCCACGGCCTACATGTAATTATTGGTTCCACATTCCTAGCCGTCTGCCTTTTCCGTCAAATATGACACCATTTTACATCTGATCATCATTTTGGGTTTGAAGCAGCTGCCTGATATTGACACTTCGTAGACGTCGTTTGACTACTACTTTACGCCTCTATTTACTGATGAGGATCCTAATCTTTCTAGTACTAAATTTAGTATGAGTGACTTCCAATCACAAGGTTTTGGTTAAAATCCAAAGAAAGATAATGAACATTATCACAACAACCATTTTAATTACTAGCGCAATCTCAATTATTCTAGCTATTGTCTCTTTCTGACTACCCTTAATAACACCAGATCACGAAAAACTATCCCCTTATGAATGTGGCTTCGACCCACTAGGCTCAGCCCGCCTGCCCTTTTCACTACGCTTTTTCCTCGTCGCTATTTTATTCCTCCTATTTGACTTAGAAATCGCCCTGCTACTTCCTCTTCCATGAGGAGATCAACTTTCCTCACCACTAACCACCTTTCTTTGAGCTACTACCGTGTTAGTTTTATTAACACTAGGCCTTATTTATGAATGAATGCAAGGAGGCCTAGAATGAGCCGAGTAGGTAATTAGTTTAACTAAAACACTTGATTTCGGCTCAAGAACTTATGGTGAAACCCCATAATAACCTTATGAGCCCAATTCACTTTGCTTTTTCATCAACCTTCCTGCTAGGTTTAATAGGCCTTGCATTCCACCGAACTCACCTCCTCTCAGCTCTATTGTGTTTAGAAGCTATAATACTATCCCTTTTTATTGCCTTATCAATTTGAACACTTCAACTAAATTCTACTAACTTTTCAGCATCCCCTATATTAATATTAGCTTTTTCAGCCTGTGAAGCAAGTGCAGGCCTTGCTTTACTAGTAGCAACCTCCCGAACTCACGGAAATGACCGCCTACAAAACCTAAGTCTCTTACAATGCTAAAAATTCTTATTCCAACATTCATGCTTATCCCCACAATTTGATTAACCCCCTCAAAATGACTGTGACCTATAGCCCTTATTCATAGCCTTTCCATTGCACTTGCCAGTTTTTCATGATTTAATTATTCATCAGAAACAGGTTGAGCCTCCCTCAACCTATATATAGCAACAGACTCCCTATCAACACCTCTTCTCATCTTAACTTGCTGACTCTTACCACTAATAATTCTAGCTAGCCAAAACCATATAACATCAGAAACATCCAACCGTCAACGAACATTCATTACCTTACTTACATCCCTGCAAGCTTTCTTAATCTTAGCCTTTAGCGCCACAGAAATAATTATGTTTTATGTTATATTTGAAGCCACTCTTATTCCTACCCTTATTATTATTACCCGTTGAGGAAATCAAACAGAACGTTTAAATGCAGGAACATATTTTTTATTTTACACATTAGCAGGATCGCTACCCCTTCTAGTCGCACTTGTTCTTCTCCAAAATAATATAGGCACGCTATCCCTTCTAACACTTCAATACTCAACCCCTATGCACCTTTCCTCTTATGCAGACAAAATATGATATGCAGCATGTTTACTAGCTTTCCTAGTAAAAATACCACTCTATGGTGTTCATCTCTGGTTACCTAAAGCACATGTTGAAGCTCCTATTGCCGGCTCAATAGTACTAGCAGCAGTACTCTTAAAACTAGGCGGTTACGGCATAATACGAATGCTAGTTGTACTAGAACCTTTAACCAAAGAAATAAGCTACCCTTTTATTATTCTTGCCCTATGGGGGGTGGTTATAACAGGATCAATTTGTCTCCGACAAACAGACCTAAAATCCTTAATCGCTTATTCCTCAGTGAGCCATATAGGATTAGTCGCCGGAGGAATTCTCATTCAAACACCATGAGGACTAACAGGAGCCCTTATCCTTATAATTGCTCACGGATTAACCTCATCTGCCCTTTTCTGCCTAGCAAACTCCAATTATGAACGAACCCACAGCCGAACAATAGTACTAGCACGTGGCCTGCAAATAATTTTCCCTTTAATAGCAACATGATGATTCATCTCTAGCCTAGCTAACCTAGCACTACCCCCCCTCCCCAATCTTATAGGAGAACTAATAATTATTACCTCTTTATTTAACTGATCAAACTGAACCCTTGCAATAACAGGATTAGGTACCCTAATTACTGCAGCATATTCCCTCTATATATTCCTTATAACACAACGAGGGCCTTTACCACCCCACATCATTGCATTAAATATATCACACTCACGAGAACATCTTTTAATTACCTTACATCTCCTCCCCCTACTTCTACTAATTATTAAACCAGAAATTATCTTTGGAATAACTGTATGTAGATATAGTTTAAAAAACATTTGATTGTGACTCAAAAGATAGGGGTTAAATACCCCTTATTTACAGAGAGAGACTCGCCAGTAATGAAAACTGCTAATTTTCACCACCTTGGTTGAACTCCAGGGCTCACTCGTCTATGCTCCTAAAGGATAGCAGTTCATCCGTTGGTCTTAGGAACCAAAAACTCTTGGTGCAAATCCAAGTAGTAGCTATGCATTCCACTCCTTTAGTAATAACAACAAGCCTAATTATCATTTTTTTACTACTAATTACTCCTGTATTAACAACCCTATCTCCTAATCCCCAAAACCCTAACTGATCCCTCACCCAAGTTAAAACTGCAGTAAAGCTGGCATTCTTCATTAGCCTACTGCCCCTTTCCCTTTTTATTTATGAAGGGGCAGAAGCAATCATCACAAGCTGAAACTGAATAAACACTCTCACTTTTAATATTAATATTAGCCTAAAATTTGACTACTATTCAGTTATTTTTATCCCAATTGCCCTTTACGTATCATGATCAATTTTAGAATTTGCATCCTGATACATACATGCCGACCCTAATATAAACCGATTTTTTAAATACCTTTTAATCTTCTTAATCGCAATAATTATTCTTGTCACAGCTAATAACATATTTCAACTTTTTATTGGCTGAGAAGGTGTAGGAATTATATCATTTCTTTTAATTGGCTGATGGTATGGACGTGCAGATGCAAACACCGCCGCCCTACAGGCTGTAGTTTATAACCGAGTCGGCGATATTGGGCTTATCCTTTCCATAGCCTGAATAGCAACCAATATAAGCTCTTGAGAACTGCAACAAATATTTTTTACAGCTAAAGAATTTGACCTCACCCTTCCCCTCCTCGGTTTAGTTATTGCTGCTACAGGTAAATCCGCCCAATTCGGCCTTCATCCTTGACTTCCTTCAGCCATAGAAGGCCCCACACCAGTTTCTGCCCTACTGCATTCAAGTACTATAGTAGTTGCAGGCATTTTCCTCTTAGTACGAATTGCACCTATAATAGAAAATAACCAAACAATTTTAACGACCTGCCTATGCTTAGGAGCCCTAACTACACTATTTACCGCCACTTCTGCTTTAACCCAAAATGATATTAAAAAAATCGTTGCATTCTCAACATCAAGCCAACTCGGCCTAATAATAGTTACTATTGGACTCAATCAACCTCAACTGGCCTTCCTCCACATCTGTACTCACGCTTTCTTCAAAGCAATATTATTCCTATGCTCAGGCTCTATTATTCACAGCCTAAATGATGAACAAGACATTCGAAAAATAGGAGGAATACATCATCTCACCCCATTTACTTCTTCCTGCTTGACCATTGGCAGCCTTGCCTTAACTGGGACCCCCTTCCTTACAGGATTTTTCTCTAAAGATTCTATTATCGAAGCACTAAATACATCTTACCTTAACGCCTGAGCCCTGACATTAACTCTCCTCGCAACTTCCTTTACAGCTGTCTATAGTCTACGCATTGTGTTCCTTGTTTCCATAGGTCACCCCCGATTTAATGCTTTATCACCCATTAATGAAAATAACCCAGCAGTAATTAATCCCATTAAACGACTAGCATGAGGCAGCATTATTGCCGGCCTTTTAATTACCTCAAACATTATTCCCTTAAAAACACCTGTCATATCTATACCCCTTACCCTTAAACTAGCCGCTCTTACTGTAACAACCCTTGGATTATTAGTTGCACTTCAATTAGCTTCCCTGACAAGTAAACAATTCAAACCTACCCCTATATTTATCCCCCACCACTTCTCAAATATACTAGGATTCTTTCCACACATTATACATCGCCTTTTACCCAAACTCAGCTTAATACTCGGCCAAATAATTGCTAATCAAACAATTGATCAGACATGGTTAGAAAAAACCGGACCTAAAGCCATTATGACTACAAATATTTTACCTATTACTACAACAAGCAATAGCCAACAAGGTAAAATCAAAACCTATCTTACCCTGTTCTTATTGACTCTAACTCTAGTAACCATCATTACCTTCCTCTAAACCGCTCGAACCGCTCCTCGACTTAAACCCCGAGTCAACTCCAACACCACAAATAAAGTTAATAATAATACCAAAGCACTAATTATTAGTATTCCACCCCCGAACGAATACATCAACGCAACACCCCCTACATCCCCCCGAAAAACAGAAAAATCCCCCTCATCATCAGCAGGCACCCAAGAAAATTCATATCAACCTCCACCAAAATATATACAAATCAACATCACCCCTACCAAATAAATTACTATATTCAAAACAACAGCCGGACTCCCTCAACTTTCAGGGTAAGGCTCAGCAGCTAAAGCTGCTGAATAAGCAAATACTACTAATATACCACCTAAATAAATTAAAAATAAAACTAAAGACAAAAAAGAGCCCCCGTACTCAGCCAAAATTCCACACCCTATCCCTGCTACAATTACCAATCCCAAAGCAGCAAAATAAGGAGAAGGATTTGAAGCTACCGCAACTAGACCTAAAACCAACCCTACTATAAAAAGATATATAAAATAAGTCACAATTCCTGCCAGGATTCTAACCAGGACTAACGACTTGAAAAACCATCGTTGTTATTCAACTACAGGAACTTTTAATGTCAAACCTTCGAAAAACACACCCATTATTAAAAATTATTAACAGCTCACTAATTGATCTTCCCACCCCTTCTAACATCTCTGCATGATGAAATTTCGGCTCTTTACTTGGCCTATGCTTAATTTCCCAAATCCTTACAGGACTTTTCCTCGCAATACATTATACTCCTGACATTGAATCAGCTTTCAACTCCGTAGCCCATATCTGCCGAGATGTGAACTTTGGATGATTAATCCGTAACCTACATGCAAATGGAGCATCCTTCTTCTTTATCTGTATTTACCTTCACATCGGACGAGGATTATATTATGGCTCTTATTTATATTTAGAAACCTGAAATACCGGGGTTATTTTACTTCTTCTAGTAATAATAACCGCCTTCGTCGGTTATGTTCTTCCTTGAGGACAAATATCTTTCTGAGGAGCTACAGTCATTACAAACCTACTTTCCGCTATTCCATATGTAGGAACCATACTAGTCGAATGAATCTGAGGGGGGTTTTCAGTTGATAATGCCACCTTAACCCGATTCTTCGCCTTCCACTTTGTACTCCCATTTATTATTACAGCCCTAATAGTAATCCACCTATTTTTCCTTCACTTAACAGGCTCTAATAATCCCTTAGGGTTAAACTCTAATCCAGATAAAATTCCATTCCATCCCTACTTCCTATATAAAGATTTATTAGGCTTTGTAATCCTCTTAACAGCATTAACCTCACTTGCCCTATTTTCTCCTAATCTACTAGGGGACCCAGACAATTTTACACCCGCCAACCCAATAGTGACACCTCCTCATATTAAACCAGAATGATATTTCCTATTTGCTTACGCCATCTTACGCTCAATCCCAAATAAACTTGGTGGTGTTTTAGCCCTATTAGCTTCCATCCTAGTTCTTATACTAGTACCTCTACTACATACCTCTAAACAACGAACATTAACATTTCGACCATTTTCCCAACTCCTATTCTGAGCCCTAGTTGCAGACACAATGATTCTTACGTGAATCGGAGGAATGCCAGCAGAACATCCCTTTATTATTATCGGCCAAGTAGCCTCTGTAATTTACTTCTCTATCTTTTTAATTTTATCACCAATTACAGGCTGAGTAGAAAACAAAATTCTTACATAGCCTAAGCACTAGTAGCTCAGTATTAGAGCGCCGACCTTGTAAGCCGGACGCCGGGAGTTAAAATCTCCCCTTTTGCTCAAAAAAAGGAGAATCTAACTCCTACCTCTGGCCCCCAAAGCCAGAATTCTAAATTAAACTATTCTTTGCAATAGTCCTTAATACGTAAATGTACTGCCCCACAAGTACATATTACATATATGTATGGATTCAAGGACATATATGTATTATCACCATTAATATATATGTATACATACAAGTAATACATAATACTAAGGTATTACATGAACCATAACTTATACAATAGTACAAATTTGCTTAAAAATTAACTTAGATTTAAGACCTAACATTCAATTGAGTCTCCAATGTTATACCAAGTAAATTACATCCCGCCGAACTCAGAAATTTTGCGCAGTAAGAACCGACCATCCAGCTCATAACTTAATGCCCACGTTTATTGAAGGTGAGGGACAAAAATTGTGGGGGTTTCACTTAGTGAATTATTCCTGGCATTTGGTTCCTACTTCAGGGCCATTCATTTATATATTCCTCACTCTTTCCTTGACGCTTGCATAAGTTATTGGTGGAGTACATACGACTCGTTACCCCCCATGCCTAGCATTCACTCCACAGCGCATGGTTATTTTTTCTTTTTCTCCTTTCATTTAACATTTCAGAGCGCATGCAGTAATAGAATATTAAGGTGGAACATTTTTCTTGCAACGAAGTAATATGTATGAATGGTGAAAAGACATTACTTAAGGTTTGCATATTTGGATATCAAGAGCATAATACTATACATATATCTGTACCTTCCACCCTAAAATATCTAGGATCGCCCCCTCTTTTAATTTTTAGGTTTACCCCCCTACCCCCCTAAACTCCTAAGATAATTACAATTTATATAAATCCATATTTAATACAAAAATCTTAAGCAGGGAGTAACACACCAACCAAAAATACCCCATTTACAATTTATTTAATTTAAAATAATTCCACTTCCCCCAGAATAGCCGGCAATTTCCCCTTCCTAAAATATTAAGCACACCCAAACTCGTGACATGTATTAATTTTTATAAACAGGAAAATCCCAAGTAAAATATTATACCATTTAGTACACACTCTATTTATAATAATTACAAATTTGCAC